TATAATGATCTAACAAAAGAAACTATTAAAATTAGGGTTCCCCCTAAAATATTAAAAGTATTAATAATAATTATTAATCTATGCCCGAATTTTTTACTATTAATTCTATATTTTTTAAGATTTGCTAAAAACATAGAGAAAAATAAACTTAAATAATAGAATAGACTTATTAATGATCCTAAAATTAATAAAAAAATTACTGGGATTCAAGGACCACCTGACCCTACTACAATAACTAATCACTTAGAAATGAAACCTAGAAGAGGAGGCAATCCACCTAAAGATAAAAGAAGTAATATAATAGTTAAACTTGCTAATCCTCTATTTTTTATATTATTAATGTTTTTTATTATTCCTGAATCACTATATCATAAGCTTAAGAATAATGAAATTCTAATTAAAATATAAATACCTAAGTATATTTTTATCCTTCATTCTCTATGAATAGCTGCAAATAATATTCATCCTAAATGTCTAATTGAAGAATATGCTAAGAGAGCTCGAATCTGAGTTTGATTTATTCCTCCTACCCCTCCAATTAAGGTAGATCCTGCCCTAATTAAACAAAGTGTTAAAATTATTATATAAGATTGTCTAAGTTCTAAAAGAGACAGAACTAAAAATAAAGGAGCAAGCTTTTGCCACGTAGCTAAGATCAAACAAGAAATTCAAGGTAATCCTGCTATTACACCAGGCAATCAATAATGAAAAGGAAAAAGACCTAATTTAATACATAAACCACCTATCAAAAGAGTAAAACCTAAAAGACTAGGATTCCTAACTTTAGTTAATAAATCCCAAGTAAATGATATATTAAATATTAAAAGACTACCAAATATAAGAAACCTAGAGCCTAAAGCTTGAATAATAAAATATTTTACAGCAGACTGTCTTTCTGATACACTTTTTTGATAAACTAACATAGGCAGAAAGCCAATGAGATTGATTTCTAATCCAGCCCAAATCCTTAGTCAATAAAGAGAAGAAACGGAAAGAAGAGTACCAACTCCTATTACTGATATAAATATATAACCAAAGGGAAGTCTTGAAAACATAAGAAAAAGGATAAAATCGAATTACCCAAAACAAGGTTAGCAGCCCTGTTTTTCTCCATTAATAATCTTTACTGAGCACAATCTAACAAACCCTCGTTTCATTCATGAAATAAACCTAAAATTAAAATTATCAAAAAAATAAATGTACCAATTATTAGAGGTAAAGAAAATCTTCCAGTTATTCTTGCTAAAACGGGAAATAATAATACAATTTCTACATCAAAAATCAAAAAGATAATAGCTAACAAAAAAAATCGTATAGAAAAAGGTAATCGTGCTGATTTAATAGGATCAAACCCACATTCAAAAGGAGAATTTTTTTCTCGGTCACTAATAGCCCGTTTAGCTAATACCCATCCAAGACCTATCACAATTACTGATAAGATTACAGCGATAACTCTTCTTAAAAGACTACTTAACATTCTTAGCACTAGAGACAATTTATCCCATATTAATCAACATCAATGACTTCCGTTCATCCGGCGTAGTACTCCTAAATGAGTAAATTTTATTACATTCTCCTAATTAACAGCTAGGCGCCTCTATTTTGGCTTTCATCTACTAATTAAAATATAAAAAGGGACTTTCACCCCCAACCTACGGGCCGAAACCGTATGCAAATTTCTCGCTTTTTATACATGACCCGAAAGTTTAAAAACTTATTGTCTGAATGCAAATCAGATCTTTTACCTTAAAGTATCAAGTCATTGGCTCTTAGAGGCACATAATTGCCGTTTTTAGATTAAAAATCTAACACTTTTACCTCAGTCATCTAAGAATTAATAAAAGTTGATTAACAGCCTCATCAATAAATAGAGAGATATAAGAAAAGTCAAACTACATCTACAAAATGTCAATATCAAGCAGCAGCTTCGAAACCAAAATGGTGCCCCGTTGAAAAATGCTGTAATCAAACTCGAGCCAAACAAATTAAGAGAAACGTTCTCCCAATTAACACATGAAGCCCATGAAATCCTGTAGCAACAAAAAATGTTGACCCATAAACACCATCAGCAATTGTAAAAGAAGCTTCGTAATACTCCCCTCCTTGTAAAAAAGTAAAATAAGCTCCTAGTACTACAGTAGCAACTAAAGCCTGTAGTCCTCCGGAATTATCTCCCTCTATTAAACTATGATGAGCTCAGGTTACAGTAACACCAGAAGCTAGTAAGACACCAGTGTTTAATAAAGGCACCTCAAATGGATTTAAAGGAACAATCCCCACAGGAGGCCAGCAAGAACCTAATTCTGGGCTAGGCGCTAATCTCCTGTGGAAATAAGCTCAAAAAAACGCAAAGAAAAAACAAACCTCAGAAGCAATAAAAAGAATTATACCTCAACGAAGTCCTTTTGAAACCTGAGTGGTATGATATCCTTGAAAAGTAGCTTCACGAATTACATCTCGTCACCATTGAATCATAGTTATACTAACTAAAATTAAACCTAAAACTATAGTAATGTAACCATACCCGTGAAACCACCCAGCTAATCCTGAAGTTAAAAAAAGGGCACCCATAGACCCAGTTAGAGGTCAAGGACTAAATTCTACTAAATGAAAAGGATTTCGTGCCATATTTAAAATAAGACTTGGTCCCTAGCAAACCAGTGCTATACTCTAAAAATTAAGCTATCAATGCTATAGAATAGTGTTTGTAAAGAACATTATTAATACAAAAAATAAAATCAGAGTAATAAAAAAATTAAAAGATTTAATTTGAATTCTTTGATTTTTTGTAGATATAGAGGATCCAACAAAACTTGTTCCCTGACCACCTAAGATTTCTAGTCAGCCTATGTCGATAGATTTAATGATATTTCTACCTAAAAGCATTGAAAATTTCGTAAGAGGTTGGGTGGAAATCGGTGCTAAAAATCATATTGTAGAGAAAAAAAATTTGATTTTGTTCATTTTCTTTTTGTTATGATCCGTATCTCAAGACATAAATGCAATAAAAAGACCTGAAAGAATAATAAAAATTGTGAGTAATTTTAAATATATGGGTAGAATAAAAGGTAGAGGATTAAAGTCTAAAAAGATGTTTTGAAAAGCAAATCCTGCAACTACAGCTATTAAACTTAAAATAGTAGTAGCTGAGTTAACATAAGGATCTAATTCTTGTTTTTCATGAAATGAGGAACCTTTTATAGAACCTCATAAGGAACAAAAAGAAAGACGAAATGAGTAAGCAGCTGTTATACCTGTTGCTAGAAAAATTAATAATACTATTAAAAAGCTTGTAGGATTATGTAATGATAACTCTAAGATTAAATCTTTTGAGTAAAAACCTCTTAGGAAAGGAGCTCCACAAAGTGAAAGATTTGCAATATTTATACATGTGGTAGTTAATGGGGATTGTGAAAATAATAAACCTATATGGCGAATATCTTGTGTATTAGATCTATTGTGAATAAATATCCCAGCACATAAAAATAAAAGTGCCTTAAAAAGAGCATGTGTATATAAATGAAATAAAGCTAAATTAGGTATTCCTAAGCCTAAGCTTATTATTATGACTCCTAGTTGACTTAAAGTTGATAGGGCAATAATCTTTTTTAAGTCATTTTCATAATTGGCTCCAATTCCTGCTATGAGTAAAGTTAGTACAGAAATAAAGAGTAAGGTTGATTTAAATCCGGAAATTCTCTCTAAAAAAGGGAAAAATCGAATTACTAAAAATACTCCTGCAGTAACTAAAGTAGATGAATGAACTAAGGCAGAAACAGGTGTAGGAGCAGCTATAGCTGCTGGAAGTCATCTTGAAAAAGGAATTTGTGCTCTCTTAGTTATTGCTGCTAAAGTAATTGTTAAGGCTAATCAAGAAGTTAAATAAAAATCCCAAATAGAAAGAATTGATCAGTGTCCTTGAAGAACTAAAATTCCAATAGAAATTAGAATTATTACATCTCCAATTCGATTAGCTAAAACTGTAACTATTCCTGCTCCTAAAGATTTTATGTTTTGATAATAAATGACTAGGGCAAAAGAGACAATACCTAACCCATCTCAACCTAAGAGAAGTGCCGGTAAACTTGGAATAAATACTAATAGGTTTATTGATAAAACAAATAATATTACTAACCAAACAAATCGTTTTAAAAATGGATCATGAGATATGTAACTAGAAGAAAATATTATAACGCAGCCTGAAATTAAACAAACAACATTTCTAAAACTAAGTCTTACAGGGTCTAGGATTATTATAAAAGATATACTGCAAGAACTTAGCTGAAAAATTGATCATTCCAAAATAATATTTTTCCTTTGAAAAATAAATATTATAGTAACAGGAAAAAGAAGAAATCTATATAATAAAAGAAATAAAGAACTAATAGAAGATGACTTTAAATTAAAATTCATGGTCAAGTGAAATAAGTTTTCATTTTCAAATCCACAGGCTGATGTTTTATCTTAAACTAACTTGACTCTTAGACTCAAATTGAAATTAACTCACTTTTTAGGATAAAAAAATTACCTGGAATTCAATGTAAAGCAAATAAAGTAAATCCTGAAGACTTAAAATCATTAAATGGTTTTATAAATTTTGGACTTCCTCCATGTTGAGTACTTGTATATAAATACATTCTATATAATGCTGCTAAGAAACTTATTAGACCTAAAGACATTAAGTAATACTTCGAACTAAAAATTGTTGAAGGAAAAATTATAATTTCTCCGAGTAAATTGATTCTTGGAGGAGCTGCTATGTTTATGATACAAAATAAAAACCATCATATTGCTAATATAGGTAACAATATTAAAATTCCTTTTCTTAAGAATAGCCTTCGTGTATGTGTTTTTTCGTAAGTATAATTTGCTAACGCAAATAATGCTGAAGAACAAAAACCATGTGAAAGTATGAGAATTAGAGCACCTCTTCATCCTCAAGCTGTGTTTGAAAAAGCTCCAGCTAGCATTAAAGATATATGTCCAATAGATGAGTAAGCAATAAGAGATTTTAGGTCAACTTGTCGAAAACATACAATTCTTGTAATTACACCTCCTCAAATTGCTAATGAAAAGATTATAATATGAGTTTGAGAAGAAATAAAATTAAAATACTGGTAAATGCGCAGGATTCCATAACCACCTAATTTTAGTAATACTGCAGCAAGGACTATAGAACCTGCAACAGGCGCTTCAACATGAGCCTTAGGGAGTCATAAATGAACTGTAAATATAGGAAGTTTTACTAAAAATGCAGTGAAACATAATAACGTAAGAAAATTTCATGCTCAGATATGAGCTGTTCTATAAGCGTGGAGACGAAGTCTTCTGATTATTAAAATGTCCCTTGAAGATAAAATTTGGGAAGCTCATAGGATAGAGAATAGTAGAGGTAAAGAAGCTGTTACCGTATAAATCATTATATACATCCCAGCTTGTAATCGTTCAGGTTGATAACCTCAACCTAAAATTAATAACAAAGTTGGAATAAGAGATGCTTCAAAAAGAAAATAAAAAATTAGGATTCTAGAAGACAAAAAGGTTATAACTAAAATTGAGTTTAGAATCAAAACAAAGACTGAAAATAATCGATAATTATTTTTAGAAATTTTTACTCTATTTTGTCTTGCTAGCATTATTATTAAAGAAATTCATAAAGTTAAAGAAACTAAAATTCTAGATATAGAATCAAAAGTTAAAAAAGAATTTAGTGATTCATATGAAAAGAATGGATTAAATAAGTGAATAATGGAAATCAATCTCCCAAGGGCTAAAGACCATATCTTAGTATATCAAGATCATTTCCTATTTGGGATAAGTATGATAACAAAAGATAAAAAGATAATCCCTAGCATTTATGTATAGAAAAACTAGAAACGTAGTCATTACCTTCTGATCGAATGGTGGCTACAAGAATAGCTAATCCTAAGCTAGCTTCACATGCTCCTAAAGTAATTAAAATTAAAGAAGTTTCTCCTCTAAAAGTTACATTAGTTGATAAAGCAAAGAGTATAATAAAGAGATTTATAGTAATAGCTTCTAGGCTTAGTAAAACTCTTAATAAATGTTTATATTGGAGAGAAAGGGCTAATAAAGCTATGAAAATTCCAAACATACTTAATAATCTTAAATAAAATGTTCTCATTTCTTATAATTGAATTAAGTAGCAATAATAGCTTAAATAGAGCATCGGTCTTGTAAGCCAAAGGTGAGTGAATTCTCTTATTGCTAAGTTATTAAGTGAATTGAACACTGCCAATTTGTTTTCAAGACAAATTTTCCCCAGGAAATAACTAATTAATGACTTAGTAATCTAAAACATTGTCTCATAGAATTTGGACTAAAGGGTCAATAATAAAATATATAAAATATAAGACAGTGAAAACTTGTCCAATTTGTTCATATGGAGCTTCTACAGGGCATGCTCCGATTCAGGTTAAAATAGAAAATATACCAACGTAAATCCAGAATAAAATTTGATTTAATGGATAAAAGGCTTTTGATCGAAACTTCCCAAAGTGGCTATGGGGTAAAATAAATAAAAAAGCAATTGATATAACTAATGCAATAACCCCACCTAATTTATTTGGAATAGAAAGTAAAATTGCATAAGCAAAAAGAAAGTATCACTCTGGCTGAATGTGGACAGGAGTCACTAGAGGATTTGCAGGAATAAAATTTTCAGGGTCAGTTAATATTTGAGGAGAAAATAAAGCTAATATGCTTAATAAAAATAAAACAATCAAAAATCCTACTAAATCTTTAAATGTATAATAAGAATGGAAAGGGACCTTTTCTCCATCACTATTAATACCTAAAGGATTATTAGATCCTGTTTCATGAAGAAATAATAAATGAAGAACTGCTAAAGCAGCAATTGCAAATGGAAGTAAAAAGTGTAAAGCAAAGAAACGAGTTAAGGTTGCATTATCAATGGCAAATCCTCCTCAAACTCACTCTACTAATATTTTTCCAATATAGGGGATAGCTGATAATAAATTAGTAATTACGGTAGCTCCTCAAAAAGATATTTGACCTCAAGGAAGTACATAACCTAAAAATGCTGTTCCTATTGTTATGAATAATAAAATTACTCCAATATTTCATGTATGAACATTAACATAAGAACCATAATACATCCCGCGTCCTACATGTAGATAAAGACAAATAAAAAATCAAGATCCCCCATTAGCATGGATTGAACGGAGTAATCATCCATATGAAACATCTCGTGAAATATGTATTACAGAACTAAAAGCTAAGTCAACATGAGCCGTGTAGTGTATAGCTAGAAAAAGACCAGTTACAATTTGGATTCCTAAACATAAACCTAGTAATGAACCAAAATTTCATCAAATTGATAAATTTGAAGGAGCTGGGAGATCAACTAAAGCTCCGTTTATAATTTTTAAAACAGGATGAATTTTTCGAATGGGACTTCGCATAATTTTTAATTAATTATCAAATGGACGAAGAGAAGCATGTTGATAATAACAAATCTTAACTACTACAATTAAATTAACTAATAAAATAATAGCTAATCCAATTAAGACAGAAATTATTTCAGGAGCTACTATTTCAATTCCATATACCTTTAATAATTTTAGTTCATTTAGATTAAAATATCTAATTGTTGATAAATCAATTAAGGGAAGAAAATATAAAATAATAGAAATCGGAAGTAATACAATTAAAAAGAAAATTATAGGTGTTCCTTTCCCAAATAATACATTTGGGGATAAAGCTGCTACGTAAGCAAATATAACAAGTAAACCCCCTACATAAATAAGAAATAAAATATAACCATATCAAGAAGATAGAGTTATAGCTCTAATAAAACATATTAAAAGAGTAGAAATCATAATAATCAATCCTAATCTTAGGGGTTGTATTATTAAAGGAAGTAAAAGAAGACTAGATAAAGTTATTCCAAAAACAATTAATGCTCTCATTTCGAAATGTGGGATTAAAACCCAAGCTTTAGCTTCCAATGCTAATATTTTTGTTAAACTACATGTTCGTTTATTTTAATAAAAGATACATGAAGAAAGTATAGCCACTAGTAATAAAAATCTTAAAGCAGCAGGAAGAAATCCTTTTCAAGTTAGTCCTATTAATAAGTCATAACGAAACCGAGGGTATCTTCCTCGAACTCAAATAAAAGCAAATGCAAAAAATAGGACTTTAAGTATAAATATTACATCTCTTTCAAATAAAATTATAGAACTTCCTCCAAAAAAAAGTAAAGCTGAAAATAGACTTATAACTAAAATATTAGCATACTCAGCAAGAAAAATTAATGCAAATCCAGCAGCTCCATATTCAATGTTGAAACCAGAAACTAACTCAGATTCTCCTTCAGCAAAATCAAAAGGAGCTCGATTAGTTTCAGCAATACATGTAACAAATCATATAAAGGAAACTGGAATTATAAGAAATCTAAATCAAATATATTCTTGAGATTCTTTGATTTCAATAAAACTAAATCTTCCTACCAAAAAGAGAGGAAATAAAAGAATTAAAGCCATTCTTACTTCATATGAAATTGTTTGAGCAATTGCTCGAAGTCTACCAAGCAAAGCATATTTAGAATTTGATGCTCATCCAGCCAAAAGAGTTCCATAAACATTTATACCAGAGACACATAAAAAAAATAAGACTCCTCATTTAAAATAGGAACATGAATAGAGACTTGGATAAAGTTGTCATAGTAATAGAGCTAAGATAAAGCTAAAAATAGGTGCTAAAAAATAGGGTGAATAATTTGCTATGGTAGGCTTAGCAATCTCTTTAGTTAATAGTTTAGCAGCATCAGCTAAGGGTTGCGGAAGTCCCATAAATCCAACTTTATTAGGTCCTTTACGAATTTGGATATATCTTAAACCTTTTCGTTCTAAAAGAGTAAAAAAAGCGACTGCCAATAAAATACAGACATAGGCAAATAAAGTTGAAATAATAGAAATATACATTATAAAGAAAAGAAATTTCATCTTTATATTTAGAGCTTAAATCTAATGCACTTCATCTGCCATCTTTATTTATCAAATAAAGGAATTTCACCTATGTCTATTGATCCTAAGTCAATTGCATTAATTTTGCTAATTTGATTAATTGTTAATTATATTTAATCTGTTATAAATATTAATTTATAATAAACTGGTCCTTTCGTACTAAGCTTATTCAAATAATTAAAGATAGAAACTGACCTGGCTCACGCCGGTCTGAACTCAGATCACGTAGAATTTTAATGGTCGAACAGACCAACCCTTAAAGGCTGCTGCACCTTTAGGATATTCTGGTCCAACATCGAGGTCACAAACCTTTTTTTCGATATGAGCTCTTAAAAAAGATAATGCTGTTATCCCTACGGTAACTAATTTCTTTAATCAAAATGTTTTGGATCAATTCAAGTAGAGAATAGTTTATTTATAAAGGAAGCTTTCTATGTTCCTCAGTCGCCCCAACTAAAATATTTAATGGATAAATTTTTAATATAATTAAGTGTAATTCCATTAAGTTTTTTCAAGCTCGATAGGGTCTTCTTGTCTTTTAATTAAATTCAGGCTTCTTCAGCTGAAAATAAAATTCTATTAAATCATAAAGAGACAGCTATATTCTTGTCAAACCATTCATACTAGCCTTCAATTATAAGGCAAATGATTATGCTACCTTTGCACGGTCAGAGTACCGCGGCCGTTAAAATATTCACTGGGCAGGTCCGACTCCTTATTATTGGCTATCAAGGAGCCATGTTTTTGCTAAACAGGCAGAATATGGTTTTGCCGAGTTCCTTTTTATGATTTATTTCGAAAATAAGTATAAAAAAATAAACTTATACTTTGTTTATTTTTCATAAAATAATAAATACTCATTTTAGCATTAATTCAGCTCAATTTAGTTATAGAGTTTTCTTCATTTATTTTAAGTAAATTAATTGTCTTCTTAATAAACTAATGAGATTATAACAAACTCAAAATTATGGCTACTTTCAAGCCTAAATTTTTATAAGAATTTAATACATATATAATTATAATTTTCGAGCTTATCCTCAAAAATCTAATAAAATTAAAATTTTTTTATGGTTTAATCATAAAAGTTAAATTAATTTGAGGTACTTATATACCTTTAAAGAAGAACTAGCTATCATCTAATACGAATAAAATTTCATTTCCATTTCTGTTTCTAAGAAAGTTTTTGCCACAACTACTCTTTTATGCTAAAACACTGAACAGAAATAACTCATTAGATTTCGAGAAATTTAATAAAAAATAAATATCTAGCTAAACCATGATGCAAAAGGTACAAGATTCTACTTTTTCTTTAACTTCGTTAAATAAATTCCTTTTCAGTACTTTTTTTGGGTTCAATTAATAATTTTCTTTCACCTATACTTAATTTTTAAATGTTTTTATTATATGATTTATTACATAAAATATAACCAAAATACTTTATTTAAGATCAGCTTATAAATTAAGCATATTTTCAGTGTAAGTGAAATGTATTATATTATACTATGTTCTTCATCTAGGGACAATTTCCATTACCCCTGCTATGTTACGACTTATCTCATTTTTCAACGAGAGCGACGGGCGATGTGTGCACGCTTCAGAGCCTTATTCAATCAATTTAGATACCTTAATTTTACTTTCAAGTCCTCCTTCTGAAAATATTTTCATATAAACTTCCGTAATTATAATTTTGATAATTGTAACCCATCTTCTCCTTATCATAAGCTGCACCTTGATCTGACGTTTTAATTAAAAATTTTTACTGCTAACTTCTATATTTTTAAAAGTTACCTGACGACGACGGTATACAAACTGAGTTACAAAATAAGGTTAGGTATAACGTGGATTGTCGATTATGAGACAGGTTCCCCTGATAGGTCTAAAACACCGCCAAGCCCTTTGAGTTTTAAATTTTTTAAAACATTCTTAGTACTCTGGTAAATTTAATTATGTTTACAATCAAGAATAATGGGGTATCTAATCCCAGTTTCCCTCATGATTATCACAGATTCAACATAAAAGCTATTACAAAATTAACTATTTATATACAAATTTTACTTTTATATAAATGCTTAATAAACTAATTTTTATATGTTTAACTGTCTTTTTACCTATGTATATAACTTAATCACTTGGTATAACCGCGGATGCTGGCACCAAGTTAACCTGATTTAATGTACAAAGTTAATCCAGGTTTACACCTTTATAATTAACCTTCAGCACTGGTGTTAGTGGGACTTTTCAAAGCATTTTATAAAATTATAATACCTTAAGAAATAATATTAATTTGTATAATTTATTTAAACAATATTTATTCTTACCTCACCTCTTTCAATAAAAACCATGTGTATCACTATGTTCCCGCTATATTATTAAGTCAGAGCCAAGCTTAGTTAGTTAGTAAATCAAAAAGATGATTACTTTTTTGACATAAAAATCTTTAACTCAATTTATTTATTATAAAACTAGTTTCTATGGTGTAACCGCACATTAGATTTTCATTCTAAAGGAATAAAGTTATTTATTAGAAATAACGCTATCTTTTGAGTATGACATAGTACACTTGCCTTCCAAGTAAGAAGATTAAAAAAATTTAAAAAAGATATTACAAAGCGGTGTAAGGGCACAAAGAATTTTGATTTCTTAGGAGAGGTTCAGTTCCTCCTGGTAAGGTTTTAAGTTAAATAAACTATAAGCCTTCAAAGCTTAATATAAAGAAAAATCTTTAAACCTTGCCCGCCATAGTTTATTTTAAAACATCGATTTGCAAAATCGAGAAAGGAATTAGGTTCCTGGTGTGTTTGTTTGGTGGCTGAGTTGAAAAGCGGTAGACTGTAGATCTATTTACGGAGTTAATTCTTCCCAACAAATGTAAAATAAGCTAAATTAAAAGCTGTTGGGTTCATACCCCAAAAATGAACATATGTTCTTTTACAATAGTAACTTATCAACTAAGTAAATGATATTAAATATTCTAATGAGGATGTTCATCAGAATAGAGGGTAATTAAAAGACAAAAAATATAAGCTTGAATTAAGCTAATACCAAATTCAAAAACTGTGTATAATACTTGGATAGATAAAAGAAAAATTATAGAAAAAATAGAAGATATAAAGAAACTAGCTGTTAGATAGTTTCCAATTAAAGTGAGAACAATATGCCCAGCTCTTATATTGGCAGTTAGTCGGACAGAAAGAGTAATTGGACGAACTATGATACTAACTGTTTCGATAATAACTAAAAAAGGATTTAAAGGAGCTGGAGCTCCTATTGGCAATAAACCTGCTACGACTGAACTTGGATTATAAAAAATAGCTGATATAATCAGTGTTAATCAAAGAGGAAGACCTAAAGATAAAGAAATTGCTAAGTGACTTGTTGGTCTAAAAACATATGGAACTAATCCACTTATATTTATTAAAATTAGGAATAAAAAAAGTCCGGTAATAATATTTACAAAACCTCCTATATTAATCCCAAAAGAACGAAAAACTTGGGATGAAGCAGTATCTTTAAAGACACTAATTACTCTTAATCATCGGGGGGATCTTACTCAATAAGAAGAACTAAATAACACAATAGTTACTAGAGAAAAAAGTCATATTAATATATATAATGATATAAAAACTTGATTATTATCATCAAAAGAAGAAAAAATGTCCACAAGCATTCTTAATTATCAATTTCATTTATTTTCTTTTAAAGGAGACGAAGTTAAATTTTCCCCTTGAAAAAAGACTTTTTTAGATCATCAGATTAACACAGATATTGTAAGTACTGCTGCTCAAAACAAAACAAATAATAAAATTCAATTTAGAGGAGATAATTGAGGCATGTAAAAAGTACTAAGTTCAATTAGTAACGTAAGGCTGACAACCTTGTATTATGATTTAACTAACTTTTTACTCTGAAACATTAATAGCTCATTCTAGAAAATTTTTTAGGGGAACAGCTTCTACTACAATAGGCATAAAAGAGTGATTAGCTCCGCAAATCTCGGAACATTGTCCATAAAAGACTCCAGGATATTTAATAAAAAAACCCAATTGATTTAATCGACCTGGAATAGCATCTACTTTTACACCTAAAGAAGGAACAGTCCAGGAATGAATTACATCCGCTGATGTAACTAATACACGAAGGTCAGTTTGAGTTGGTAATACAACTCGATGATCTACTTCCAATAATCGAAAATCTCCTGGTTCTAGCTCATTAGTTGGCACTATGTATGAATCAAACTCAATGTTTGAATAATCGGAGTATTCATAGCTTCAATATCATTGATGACCAATTCTTTTTACAGTTAGTCTACAATCTCCAATTTCATCAAGTAGATATAGTAAACGAAGAGATGGTAAAGCTAAAAAAATTAAAATAAATGCTGGAATAATTGTTCAAATAGTCTCAATAGCTTGTCCTTCAACTAAAGAACGACAAGTATATTTATTCACCATTAATGATACCGCAGCATATCCAACTAAACTAATAATTATTACCAAAATTATTATTGCATGATCGTGAAAAAAAATTAGTTCTTCTATTAAAGGAGAAGCTGCATCTTGAAATCCTAATTGTCCTCATAGGCCCATGTCATAATATCGAAAATTAAATTATTAAATTCTAGCTATTAGCTAGCAACAAGAGCTCCTGTTTCAGGTGCATTGTGAAAATCTCTAGGTAAAGTATTGTCTCATTCCAGTGCTGTTCTTAGATGAGTTCTTCAAACTACACTTCGTTGGGAAATCAATGCTTCTCAAACAATTACTATAAAGTACAAAACAGCTACAAAAGAAATTATTGAACCAATTGAAGACACAACATTTCATTTTGTATAGCAATCAGGATAGTCTGAATAACGTCGTGGTATTCCTCTAAGTCCTAAGAAATGTTGAGGAAAAAAAGTCACATTAACACCAATAAATATAATATAAAAGTGTGCTTTTGCTCAACGATTATTTAATGTTACCCCTCTTAATAAAGGAAACCAATAATTAAATGCACCAAATAAAGCGAAAACAGCTCCTATTGAAAGTACGTAATGAAAATGAGCTACTACATAGTAAGTATCATGAAGTATAATATCTAAAGAAGAATTAGATAGAACAATTCCAGTTAATCCTCCCACTGTGAATAAAAAAATAAATCCTAATGCTCAAAGCATTGGAGCTTCATATTTGATTTTAGTACCATGAATAGTAGCAAGTCATCTAAATACTTTAATTCCTGTAGGAACAGCAATAATTATTGTAGCGGCAGTAAAATAGGCCCGAGTATCAACATCCATCCCTACTGTAAATATATGATGAGCTCATACAATAAACCCTAAGACACCAATCGCTAACATAGCATAAATTATTCCTAGAGTTCCAAATGTTTCTTTTTTAGAAGAATAATGGCTAACAATATGAGAGATTATTCCAAATCCAGGAAGAATTAAAATATATACTTCAGGATGACCAAAGAATCAAAATAAATGTTGATATAAAATTGGATCTCCACCTCCTGCTGGATCAAAAAAAGCAGTATTAAAATTTCGATCTGTTAAAAGTATTGTAATAGCTCCAGCTAAAACAGGTAAAGAAAGAAGCAATAGAATAGCAGTAATTTTTACTGATCAAACAAATAAAGGTAAACGCTCAAATTGTATTCCCCGTCATCGTATATTAATAATAGTTGTAATAAAGTTTACAGCTCCTAAAATCGAAGAAACACCTGCTAAATGAAGAGAAAAAATTGCTAAGTCGACTGAACCACCAGCATGAGCTAAATTCCTGGATAAAGGCGGATATACTGTTCATCCAGTACCTGCTCCACTTTCTACTGCTGCTGATGATAGCAAAAGTAAAAGTGCTGGAGGAAGTAATCAAAATCTTATATTATTTAATCGGGGAAAGGCTATATCAGGAGCTCCTAATATTAACGGAACTAATCAATTACCAAATCCTCCGATTATTATAGGTATTACCAAAAAGAAAATTATTACAAAAGCATGAGCTGTAACAATTACATTATAAAGCTGGTCATCACCTAAAAGTGCTCCAGGTTGACCTAACTCAGCACGAATTAAAAGGCTTAAAGCTGTCCCAACTAGTCCTGATCACATTCCAAATAAAATATATAACGTTCCAATGTCTTTATGATTTGTAGAAAATAACCAACGCAT